TAGTTCCGGCCCTCCTACTTAGTTTCTACGGACGTTGGAAGCGTTGACGATCTTTTTTCCTTTCTTTGTGGACATGACTATACTATTTAGCTGTGCTTGATTAGTCCTCGCATGACTCTTCTTCACACTGATTTCAATCCGATTCGTCGACTCGGATATCAATACCGTCTACTGATCATGGAAGCTAGTGCGGCCAATGCGTCAGCAAACTGATTCTTCGTCCTCGACAGATAATTGAAGGTAATCCGTCTTAACTTTAGGCTGATATCTTCCAGATAGTGATGGTAGAGAATGAGCTTCTGATCTTTGGTTTTCCAATTACCAGTTGTCTGAAAGATGATAAGTGACGAATTTCCATATACATGAATCTCTTTGATTCTCAAGTCGAGGGCGCGAAGCGCCTGTGATACACGCAGAATATTCTGCTAAATTTTTTGTGCAAAAGAACCTCAACTTGACAGCTATGGGAATATGGGCTGGGCTCCTTTTGCCGAGCTTTAAGATAGCATGTAGAAAAGGGCTGCTTCCAACTCGATTTCCGTTCTGATTTACTGCACCGTAAAAGAACATTTGCCAATCATGAGGAGTTTCGTCTTCTTCTTCGCCTACCGCAAATAGAATAGCTTCGTCCGGGGAATTCGTCCCCTTACTAATAAAATAAAGCTCATAGTCAGGCACGGGATGGGATGATCCCGCAGGTGGTCTGCTATTGCCTGCCCCTTGCCTTTCTCATTTAGGGCTTCTGGGTGACGTACACAATATCGAACTCTGAGAGTAACATCTGCCACCTTGCTGTACGGCCCGTGAGGGCTGGCTTTTCAAAGAGAGACTTCAGCGCGCATGGTCGTATAGTTCAACATGTAGTGGCGTAGGCGTTGCGAGGCCCATGTAAGAGCACAACAGGTCTTTTCTAGAACCGCATACCTTGTCTCATAATCTATGAACTTCTTGCTGAGATAGTATATGGCTCTTTCCTTCCTACCCGTTTCATCGTGCTGACCAAAGACACAACTCATGGATGCTTCCATTACTGACAGATACATCAAGAGAGGTCGACCGCGGGGGAGAATTGAGTAGATATTTCTTAACTTTGTCAAACGCCTTTTGTCAACCCCACTTCCTTGTGTCTATCTTTTCTAAAAGGCGGGGTATTCTTTCTTTTCTGAGCAGTTTAAAGATCGGCTCACAGATGGGTGTGAGCTGGGCAATGAACCTGCTGATGTATTGTAGCCTGCCCCAAAAAGCCCTGATTTCTTTCTCTGTCTTTGGTACCGGCATGCCGATAATTGCTTTGGCTTTTGCAGGTCGACTTCGATTTCTCTTCTGCTGACAATGAACCCGAGTAGCTTACCTGACAAAGCACCAAACCTCCTCCCGGCTTTTTTTTTTTCGGATGAAGACGAAGACTGTATTTCCGGAATCTGTCAAACACTTTCTTCAAATTCACGGTCTTCTTAAGCCGCGATCATGTCATCGACATAGACCTCCATTTCCTTGTGAATCATATCATGAAACAGCGCAGTTATGGCTCGCTGGTACGTCGCCCCGGCATTCTTTAGACCAAACGGCATCACCTTGTAACCGAACGCGCCCTCCTATCTGATATGGTGATAAACGCTCTGTCTTCCTCGGCCATCTTGATATAACCAGATCAAGATGGCCGAGATCAAATCTACAGTGGATGGGCCATTCTCGTTTGACCGAAGAAGGGATGCCAGGGTACGCCAGAGTGTAGATGGCCCCGAATGCCTTTCCTTTTAAGCTCCGTTCAAGTCTTCTTGTGAGTATGATTTTAATATGATTTTACTTCGTGTTAGGAAATGCTTATAGTCTTCTTGTCCCAAATCGTTTAAACGATTGGTGTTCGGGTTCAGTCTTTGACTTGTTACGCAATGGTGAATTCGGTTCCTCCCTCTAAGAATTAGGTGAGTGAACCACCCTAGCGCAAGCACTAGGCGAGTACTCTTCCTTACCTTAGAAGGTGACATTCCGCCCTCTTTCGATTCATCTATAAACTTCGAAAAGGAAAGGGATTGGAGTTCTCCTGTCTGAGTTGCTAGTACATAGCCTTCTTTGATCAAAAGCCTAAACAACGAAAGGTAGTTTACGCGCTTGCTTACTCGACTGCTAAGGAGAGGAGCGGAGTATACATATAGAGGGAAAGCCCTGAAAGAAGGAATGGGCGCGGGGCCCGAGGTTGCACCTTTGTAATAGTACCATGATCAAAGGGATATAGCATTTCCGGCTTATAAGGCTTTTGAGGTTGCTGCGGTGGCTTTATATAATAGTTCTTTTTCCATTTGTCCGTCTGTTGATAACATCCTGTGTATTTCAAGTCATTATCGTCGTACAGCTTCTTCACCTTCGGCGCCTTTGCAGAGCTTGCATTCCAACACAATGCCTTTCTTTCAGAACCTCTGCTATCCGGTCAGTCAATATCAGTAGTGGAGGAAGACCCCGGAGTGTATTGACTTCATCTACGCGCCTCGAGAGTGGGCTCCTTGCCAAGTGCATCGACTTCTTTATTGATTGGATTCGGCGGCATAATTGTATTGATAACGACTTTATCACTTAAAAGATTGGATTTTAGCCCAGAAGCGGTTAATGCACGAGGAGATAACGGATTTGTGGATCCACGATTTTGCTTTCATTTAAGGATTTCTTGTCATGTCATCAAAAAGGCATGATTCTCTTTCTTGGTAATAGGTGGAAGTCTTCTTTTTCCGTAACCTGAACAGGAGCGGAATGGTAACAGCAATGGAATGTGTTCCGTTAAATGAATGAAAGGATTGGGCTTTGAGCCTAGAGATAGAGAAAGGGAAAAGGCAAGGGGAGAGCTGATCTTCCAGTTCTACAGTAAAGGGGTTCGAGCCGAGCGTCAATCCAATCACAATTCGAAAGCTATGGTCCAAGCCCAGATCTTGCAGTTGGAGCATGAGTCTCTAGGAGAGGAGGAACAAAGTAACTCGACCATAGGCAGAGGAACAACTACTTCCTACCATTCGTATTCTTTCCGAGAGCGCATTCACACGACGGGCACGTTCCAAGATCTCCCGAAACGAGAACCTAACACATGGTTTATTGATAGTAAGCTGATTAAATAAATGGATCATAGGTTGGTTGAATATTGAGTTCCGCTTCGGCTACGTGTTCTGTTCACGCGCTACTAAGCCGCACACAGGATCTTAGACAGGTTTCGTCCCCTTTCGGGAACACCTTCTTACTAGTAGGGGCTAAGCCTGATGCAAATATACTGAAAAAAGAAGATATCCTATGGTCGATTCTACGAAGAGTAGATTCGCCCCTTATGTTATGGCTCGTCTCGCGCTTAGTCACTCGCGGAATCAATTTACTTTTATTAGTATCCAGCGTCGTAGCGCGTCTCTTTATATAGAGTCGTTCCTTCCAGAGGAGTAGTCTCTTTCAAGTTAGTGAAGTGAAACTCTGGACGGGGAAGAAGCCGTCAATACTGGATAGTTTTAGTCATTGATTTTATGGTAAGTAAGGTACTAGTTCAGTTATAGTGCTGGAAAACTCAGATGCTACACACATGGGCTGGAAAGTCTCTCCTTTATGTTCTTTACATTACAGTTGACCGACTCAATCCGTCAATGTTTTCCCCCGGAAAATTTTCCTACATATCCAACCTGTGAAGCTGGAGCTGAGCGAGAATCGGATTCTGATACTTGAAACAACTCGGCACTCGCATCGGTAAAATATCGTCTAATAGATAGACCTGGAAATCGATGCTTTCTAGCTCCTCACTTCCGGTCGGTGCGCCTCCCCTTTTTGTTTTCTTTGATTCACAAGCTGGAATTGAACCAGCATCTCCGGTTGCTTTCCCGGCGCACTTCCCTTTATTTATTGTTATAAAAAAGACTTACCCCGCAAGGAAAAGACAGAAGACGTACGCAGCTCAGAAAGTATGTTCAATTCTCCGTGTGGATCGGCGCAGGTCAAAGAAAGGAAGAATATAATTACAGAATGCCATCATATAGAAGAATTGATACATTACTACAAGGAAGAAAGTAGATGATCACGTAGGGCGAATGAATCAAAGAAGGGGAAACTTCTCCATCCCAGAAAGCGGAGTTACTTCTTGAATCTTTAAATAGAGAGCCCCATTAACCAGACAAGCTACCTCACAGAAAGGATGACCAAGGGCCAGTTGACGCAGCAAGCTAGAGCTATGAAACCGCCCCTTTCTCATTTAACTCGTCGGATTATGAATGAGATATTTAGACGTCAGCTTGAAGGCTACGATTCCTTTCTTCTGTCTAGCGGAGTGAGCGAACCACTAGATGATCCATACTTCGCATTAAACCGTGACCAACATGCCCCGCCCGAAGGCACAACTATGAGACCAACCTGGTTGCGATGTCATTGATCAGAGCTTTGGATCCCCCTTCTAGAAAGAAGAAGACGGAGAATGGCCCGTCTTCGTGATCCAGCATAAGTAAAAAAGTTTCTTCAACCCAGGGATCCCTGTCCAGCCTGTTAAGGGAGAGGACACTGTGGGGCCTAGTTTACTTGTTCTCTTTGATTCCTCTGGACCAATGAAGACAGACGAGCCCATTGGCTTTACTAGATACAGAATCAATGTAGATCCAGAATGACACCAATCCAATCTCAATGAAATAAAGAAAACTGCATCAACAACCTCCTCTTCTTAGCCGCTCTCTGTTACTAATAGGTCACTCATTCTGGACCAAAGAGGGGAATGCATGAATGAAACCCAATCACTTCTGTCACAGCCCAAATATATTATTATATGTCACCCTCGAATCTTCTATCAAAGATGGTATGTGTCTCAAATCGGATATTGAATACTTAATTTCGTGTTCGATGCGGATCGCTAGCTATCACCGGGGGGAGTGGCAGCTAAGAAAGCGTTGCGAGTCACGCCACCGTCTTTGGAAGCTTTGGGAACTGGACCTGCCCATCGGAGAGACTGAACTGCAGAACTCATCAGAGAGGGGGGGATATGAGAATTGGGATTTTTTCTTTTATATAGATTAGAGCGAGTAAAGATGAATAAAAGCGTTACAGTTCTAGCAGGTGACCGAACGGACTAAGCCCGAAAGAAGAAAGAAAATTAATATTGGCCAAGCCAAGTGCATATGTACTCAGGAAAGCAATTGATCGATGGGACGGGAAAGAGAGTTTCTATCACGAGTTTAGGCACCTTTTGGGCTGGGGATGGGCTTTCTTTTAAAGTATGGTACGCGTAACTGACCCTCTAATGTCAATGATTCTAAAACAGCTCGACTGACATTTCCTTCTGTCTATAGATTCCCCAGAGGGGGCCCGGGGTCGGTAGAATCCAGAAACGTGGTATCAGCAACTAAAAGGTTCGCTACACCGGTCGATGTGGTGGTTGAAGAAGTCTTCTTTATTAGTCATCGATATGAGATACATTCCCAGATCTGGTCGGATGAACCGTACTCTAAGAAGTTGACTGAAGTGATCCTTTTTCTAGTACCCGACACAGACCTGTCACACACATTCTTAATTACTTACACCGGAGAAGATCGCCCAGGAGGGCTTGTCCAAAGCATAAAAATGAAGTCTGAGCTGTCATTATGAAAGATGGCACGGATTGACTTGGTTGATGAAGGGTTCGTGTAACCATACCGAATTCGCACCTCCAGGCGCCTCCCTAAAGCTCACTTCCTTCTTGGGGACCCCGACTCTGACGATGTGTATAACGCATTTTACGTCCTCGAATGTATGGAATGGTTAACGGGCAATCGTAGAGAGAGAAGCCCTTATTCAATACTTCATTCATAGGAGACCACGCAGAGCAGGTGTAGCGTTCGTAGCAACCGAACCATACTACTTGACTATGTAATTAGTTGAGGAAAGTAAGTCACCCACCAAGTTAATAGAAAATTTCTATGCTTGGTTCAAAGATCAAAACGTTGACAAGGGGAAAGAGCCTTAACCATATAACTAAGAAAGAGACCCACAGTATCGTAGCGACCGTTAAGCTCGTAGCAAGAAATACAGAGCCATTGCGGATGATTTAGATAGAGGGCGCAGGAAGGTGTAGGCAGAAGCTTTCTGAGTCGGGGAGTTAGAGACCTTGAAGGTTACCCGAGACTAGCCTTTTTAGGTTTCCGGTATGCGTACCATCAAGGTCTTGTGAAGAGCCAGGTCCATAAGCTAATTATAAAAAACTGCTTTGGTGCAAGGGATCAACAGGACACTAACCAATTCTTCTTCTTTTTGCGGACACAGGAACGGGAATAATGAATGCATACTCGTATGGATGCCCTTGCTTGTAGAATGCACGTGGGAGAAGCGATAGGCGACACAGAGGACTCTATCTTATTTTTTCTTGCATTGGTTTTAGTTAGCAAGGCATACTTTTAAATAACCTATGTCTCCGACTGTAGAAAACTTTTCCAATCACGGGTAAGCCGCGTGACGATGTCGATTAAACAGTGAACTCCCACTGTGCATTCTACAAGCAAGGAGACAGTCCGGACCCTTATGAGATCGTAAGCTTTAAACATCCTATCGTACTTATGGAATTTATGTAGTTGTTCTTTCCGGCCGGGTCTAAGACCACAGGAGGGTCCAACAATTTGACAACGCCAACGTCGTAATTACTCGACGCTCTGCATACCACGAGACGTACTGAACGCAGGCCTTGACCCAATACTGGAAGGACAAGCGCTCGACAATCTCGATGCTGTCTTCGTCTAAACATTCATAAAGCCCCCGATCGTACTTACTCAACAGCTTTCCAATCTAGCTCACAAGGTTCCAACAAAATTCACCGGACCATCCCTAATTGATAAGACGTCACGAGGAACCCTTCCGGGAACCCCAGCCCCCAATCTCAAAGGGCCGTGGTAGTATGCCCTCAGGACTATAGGCCACCAAGATGTGGCGGTACCAATGCCGATTAAACTGCGAATTCAAAGTTGAGGCAGACACACAATAAGGGCGATAACCCGCACCTTATCAGACGTAATAAAGTCTGCAAACTTTGTTTGATCCCTAAACTTTGTTGTACCAGCATCCATGACAGAGCGTGAGTTGCAGCTCTAACCCTAATTCCGGAAATAGGTATCTTCTAAACTTTCTTGTCCTGCGGGTGATATCGGTTAAAGGAATCTTTCCTGTCTTCTGTAGCCTTACTGGAACCCCTTGGGAGCTGCCGCTACCTACTTTGTTTGGTGAAATCCTTAGATAAGCGATTTGTCACTTCTAAGCTATTGGCAGTTAGACTGCTGCTCCAGGTTCTATCTACCGCTCCAGATACTTCAAAACCAGTAATGGACTTCATTGCAGTGGCATCAATATCTGAATTCAGAATCAGCTGGAAAAAGGAAGCTATCCCAGTCAGTAGAGGTTGAAGCTTTCGAATCATCATATCTGATTGAACGTAAGGTACCATGCTTATGTGACAAATAATATGATAGCGAATGTGAATAACCAAATAACCAGTATAGTATCCCAATCAGTAGCAAGAGACGAGGGCAAGAATCG